ATTCGATGTAGTTGAAATAACTGAATTGGGGGTTGTTTGGTCAAGTAACGGAAACTCAATCAAATTCATAACTGTCTCAATGTAATTTTTTCCTTCCTTTTTTTTTTTATTGTCTGAATACTCAGTTAAGACCATTCCAACGCTCCCTTTCGCCATGCATAAACTGAACCCACAATTGGGATAAGCACGAAAATTAAAGCTTCGATAAATACAGATACACCCAATACATCGAAACTCATTGCCCATGGATAAAGAAAGACCGTTTCAACATCAAAAACAACAAAAACTAGAGCAAACATGTAATAGCGGATTCGGAATTGTAACCAAGCGTCCCCCATAGGTTCTATGCCCGATTCATAACTAGAGAGCTTCTCTGGTCCTTTACTAACCGGGGCTAAAACTCCTGAAATTACAAATGCCAAGATAGGAATAACGCTTGATATTATTAGAAATGCCCATAAAATATCATATTCGTGAAGCAGAAACATAAATGTACTCCTATTAATGTGGAATATGCTTAATTATTCGAGTTGGCATTGTCAATTCATCCAGAACTTGTTTTCCTAGGTGAAACAAGAATTTATTTTAATCAAATCAAAGTGTATAGTTCAGAGTTTGTTTGCTGCGTGGCATGTCTTGTTTAGAGATTCATCCAACGGAATCGGGATTCCGTTTTTGATTTCGATTCTATTTAGATATGGTGTAGAAATAAGGCGTTCTTACACAAACAAAACTCTCTCACTTTGTCTCGCTTTCTCTATTCTCTATAAAAAAATAGATATAAGATTAAAAAATATTAAATAATAAAATTCTAAATAATAAAAGTAATTTAATTAAATACTAAAATATACTAATCTAACCTAATAGAATATTCTATTACTAATGTATTCTAATGAATAGTAATACTATAACTATGTTTCATAATTCTGAAACGTAATACTATGTTTTTGTTTTTTTCTTGATATTTCCTTATATTTATTTCTTTGTATTTTATATTTAGAAATATATATTTCTTATATAAATTATATGTAAATATATAATTTATGTAATGTATAAATAATAAAATGAAATAAGATAATGAAATATTATCAAAAAATAATATCAAACATAACATAGTTATTATCAAAACCAATAATTTTTGGGGGGTAAAAAATGTCTAGGGATTTCTAACATATTCGAAGTATTCTTTTCATTAAAATCCAGGTAAAGGATCGTCGTTGTTTCTATTGATTTTATACAAATACGAATACGTAAACACAATCTAATGCATCGAACTATTATATTTTCTTTCTTTTTCTTGTCCTAGATTTGACACATACTGATCTGATTAGATCCATTGGAATGAATTATTGTTTTTATTTTCAAGTATCTATGTATTTACATGAATATGTGGTAATGCTTTCATTTCATTTCTATGAAACGACCAATGGTCTGGTCTGTCCAGTCTATAAACAAGTACTAATGAGGAAATGAAAACTATACTAAAAAAAAATAGAATGTCTATACAAAAATAGACAAATAGAATGTATTAGGGCTATACGGACTCGAACCGTAGACCTTCTCGGTAAAACAGATCAAACTGATTATTATCGAAATGATTCGAACTGTTTCAAAGACCCAACATGCATTTTGTTTGTTGCATTGGGCTCTTTCATCAACTGATGTAAAGATCAGTTAGTCCACCATATTTTTTCTTTACAGGAAGATAATGAGCTGGCTCCATGTGCTCTGATTCATTATTTGTATTCAGATCTAGTAGCAATACCAAAGTGTTTCAAAGAAGGGTTACCTTGACTTAGGTCTGCCTTCGGCTTAGATCAACCTAAGTTAAATGGAGTCTCTATCGTTCCGCTGCAAGAGTCAAATATGAGACTTCATACACCTTAAAGTTCATAGGATGAAAGGAGGTTTTTTTGAAGCCCTTATACTCATTATGCCTAGCATTGAATGGGCTGGGTATTTACCTTATCAACTATCAAATCAATGACGGGTTCTATTTGATTTGGCACCTAAATTCGCACCAAAATCGGACCGAACCAAATATTTGTCAGGCTATTGTTCTCTCGAATCTATGGAGTAAGACATTGATTTTTCAATAAGATCAACTATGTTCATTGCATAATAAGCTCCCTTGAAAAGCATTGGCGCACGTGTAAACGAGGTGCTCTACCTAACTGAGCTATAGCCCTTGTCATAGATATATTAACATATAGATAATTTCTTGTCAAGATGGATATTCCCTAATCTCACATGATAACTCTTTGATCCGTTTACTGTTAACAGATTGGTATTGCTTAGAAATAATATTCTATCTATAATCCCCGAGGTGATGGGTCTTCTTTTGCGGTGATAAATTACCTACTTAACTCAGTGGTTAGAGTATTGCTTTCATACGGCAGGAGTCATTGGTTCAAATCCAATAGTAGGTAGAACTTATTAGATACCATTGCATTGACTCCGGTATCTAATAAGTTTTTCTACCCATCCTCTTTTTTTCGTTGTATCAGATTAGACTTGATTGTCTTCAATTGGCAGAATCTAAATGTGGTGTATAATAAAGAACTTCTAAAAAACTTCTTTTGATTATTTTGATGTATTGACTAGTAGGAAATAACATTGACAGCCTCTACTCGTGTCCTAGCTCGTCTGAGAGCTAGATTCGCTTCAATCACTTGTCTCTTACCCTCAGCTCTACTCAAGTTAGCTTCAGCTATTTTAAGAGTTTGTTGAGCTTCTTGCGGATCAATGTCAGTACTCATCTCCGCATCATTTCCTAAAATGGTGATCTCATTATTCCCTATTCTAGCAAAACCACCCATCAGAGCCACCGTTAACCATTGGTCGTTGAGGCGTATTCTCAAAAGACCTATATCTACAGCCGTGGCAATAGGGGCGTGGTTTGGTAATACACCAATTTGGCCACTATTTGTAGATAAAATGATTTCTTTCACTTCTGAATCCCAAATAATTCGATTAGGAGTCAGTACACAAAGATTTAAGGTCATTTCTTCAAATTGCTCTCCACTTCTAAGTTCATAGCTTTCGCGGTAGCTTCATCGATGTTACCCACCAAATAAAAAGCCTGCTCGGGCAGACCATCTAATTCTCCGGAAAGGATCAGTTGAAACCCCCTAATTGTTTCTGCAAGACCAACATATTTTCCTGGAGAACCAGTAAATACTTCTGCCACGAAGAAGGGTTGTGATAAGAAACGCTCAATTTTTCGTGCTCTTGCTACAGTTAAACGATCCTCCTCGGATAATTCATCCAACCCAAGAATAGCTATAATGTCCTGAAGTTCTTTGTAACGTTGTGAAGTTTGCTTAACTCTTTGCGCAGTTTCATAATGTTCCTCGCCAACGATCCGAGGTTGTAACATAGTTGACGTTGAATCTAAAGGATCTACTGCTGGATAAATACCCTTGGCAGCTAATCCTCTTGATAGTACGGTAGTAGCATCTAAATGTGCAAATGTAGTGGCAGGAGCAGGGTCTGTCAAATCGTCCGCAGGTACATAAACTGCTTGGATCGAAGTTATAGATCCCTCTTTGGTAGAAGTAATTCTTTCTTGCAAAGAACCCATTTCTGTACTAAGGGTAGGTTGATAACCCACTGCAGAAGGCATTCTCCCTAATAATGCGGATACTTCTGATCCTGCTTGGACAAAACGAAAGATATTGTCGATGAATAGAAGCACATCTTGTTCATTAACATCCCGGAAATATTCTGCCATAGTTAGGGCAGTCAAACCAACTCTCATACGAGCTCCCGGCGGTTCATTCATTTGACCATAGACTAAAGCTACTTTTGATTCTGCAAGATTTTTTTCATTAATTACTCCGGATTCTTTCATTTCCATGTAAAGATCATTTCCTTCACGAGTACGTTCTCCTACTCCGCCAAATACGGATACGCCTCCATGAGCTTTGGCAATGTTGTTGATCAATTCCATGATGAGTACTGTTTTACCTACTCCAGCTCCCCCAAATAGTCCGATTTTTCCTCCACGGCGATAAGGAGCTAAAAGATCTACCACCTTAATACCTGTTTCAAAGATTGATAATTTCGTATCTAACTGTATAAAGGCAGGCGCAGATCTATGAATAGGAGATGTTGTGCGAGTATCTACAGGACCTAAATTATCAACAGGCTCTCCAAGAACGTTGAAGATTCGCCCGAGAGTAGCTCCGCCGACTGGAACACTTAGAGGAGCTCCCGTGTCAATCACTTCCATTCCTCTCATCAGCCCATCTGTAGCACTCATAGCTACAGCTCTAACTCGATTATTTCCTAATAATTGTTGTACCTCGCAAGTCACATTAATTTGTTGACCGACAGTATCTCGACCCTTAACTACCAAAGCGTTATAAATATTAGGCATTTTGCCCGGGGTAAAAACGACATCCAGTACTGGGCCAATAATTTGAGCGATACGCCCTAGTTTTTTTTCTTCAAGTGTGGAAACCGCAGGGCTAGAAGTAGTAGGATTGATTCTCATAATTATAATAAAGTGAAATATGTCGAAATCCTTTTTGGAATAATACCAAATCGAAAATAAATGTCCGATAGCAAGTTGATCAGTTAATTCAATAAGAGATAAATGGGAGATAGCACTCGATTTAGTTGGTACCACCCAACCGAATCCGATTCAATCGTTTACTCATTCAATGAGTAAATTTTCAAGTTCAGCCAATCCTTTTTTTTTAATTGCAAGTAAATGAAATCGTGAATAAATGTGTTTCATTTCTCTATCATTATAGAAAAAAAGATCCATATTATATTACTTATGGAATTCGAACCCGAACTCGATTTATGATTCATTATTTCGATCTTATTGGCCTTTGTTCTTTATTTTTTATTTTTCATATAGATTTCCGTCTTTATATTATACCCTTTCGTAGATGAATTATGCTTATTTTCACATCTAGGATTTACATATACAACATATATTACTGTCAAGAGGGAATTTTTCTCAGTATTTAGATATTTAGATTCAAAAT